CGTAATGACAGATCACGGCCATATTATTAAAAGCTTGTGGTAAGAACGGGTTTCGTTCTAATGCCCGAAAATAATATTCCAAAGCTTTCGTATGTTCTCCATTACTTGTGTGGATAAGTCCTATGTTATAGAGTATATAACTTCGATCATAGGGATCAATTTCTAGTCGCATAGCTTCATAATAATTCTGCAAAGCTTCCGCATAATTTCCTTCCGATTGAGCCGACATCCGTTACGGTCGTTATTTGATTCAAAAAAACTCCGTTCCAGAACCGTACGCGAGATTTTCATCTCATACGGCTCCTCCATTATGTGTATAATGAGAATAATACATGGCATTGAATCCAAAAAAATGGAAACATTCTCATTATAAACTGGGTGGGGCTAGTGTTTTTACAAGAAATCTCTAGCCAACCTTCCTGCAAAAGATCTTTTCTTAACATCAAGCGTGTTGGTACTATACTAGATAGAAAGGGTAACTCCAACAATTTCTTTGTCCTCAACGCCCCTTAATTTCCAGGAATTAGTCACTTCAACAGGCTTCGATGGTTCTATAGGTATCCAAAGTACGAACGAGATGGATGTTTGTTGTCCCAACCATTCTTCTTAGTCCCGATCCCCAATAAGGAAAAAGGGTAATTTCTACCAAAGTTTTGTGTTGTTGATTCCTAGGTGTAGTGCTTCTTCCCCTATGCCGCCTATTGGTACTTGTGGAGTAGGATTGACCTCGAATACAGAACCCATAGGTATAACCTTCCGCTCAATACTAGAATCGACAATTGAAGCATCTGAGGCTGCATCAATCGAGGATACACGACAGAAGGAATTGTCCTATTTACAAACTTCACCTTCAACAAGCGTAGATTTTTTTCAATAGTGTCTTTTCTTTCTATCCGGAATCATGTGTCTTTCTCTTAAGACTGAGGGCGGTAAATAAAAAAGTCAAATCGCACCATCTCTGTAATAGGTAAATGCCTCTTTTTCTCCTGAAGTTGTTGGAATTATTCGTAATAAGATATTGGCTACAATTGAAAAGGTCTTATCAATAAAATTCCCATTTATCCGTGATCTAGGCATAGGTAGCAATCCATTCTATAATTCTTTTCATTACCTCTTGCGGGAAAAGAATCCCACAAACAAAGGAATTGTACAGTACGAAATAACATAAAAAAATCATTAAAAAAAAAAAAGATATGAACCTTCTACTTAAATTGGTTCTTTTTGACAGGAATCAATAAGAAATATTTTTTTCCGATTATATTTCATCCAAAAGCAGTAGTATACTAGTAGTATACTAATGAAGATAACTATTCCAATTTCATCGAAGTTGAAGAATCAAGGAATTTTTCTTAGAGATTAGGATAATTCGAGAAGTTTTGATTGAATTATGATCCAGAATCGAATAATCATTTTATGAAACTTATGTAAATGGAATATGAATCCAAATAGAATCGTGATCTAAACCATTAACCATAGTCTAAAAAAGAGGAATCCCTAAGCCTAGTCAAAAAAATATATACCCAGCCGTTGATTCGTTCCAATTCATTGATTTTTAATCTAGTATAAATACCAGAAAAAGATGTGAGCGTTGTCTTAGCAAACCCAAATAGATATATATCTTTATTGTAGTGTTTTTATATTGTTTTAACAATTTTTCACAAGACAAAAAATTTCATCTTTATCTCCTGATCCTTTAAGGTTTCCTTTAAAGGTTAAGGATAGACCTTTCTTTGATGAAATTTTTTCTTTATATTTAGAGTTAGAATTGATTGGTCATACCTATCAAATAATCTAATATGAATGACTCGCTATTCACTCGACTTCTGGGTCATAATCATTATGGAGGAGAGATGGCCGAGTGGTTCAAGGCGTAGCATTGGAACTGCTATGTAGGCTTTTGTTTACCGAGGGTTCGAATCCCTCTCTTTCCGTACCTTCACACAATTCACCAATGTTACTGATCACGATGTATCAAATAACAAATATTCCAACAGTTAGACCTTTCTTTGATATAAATCCTCTATTCCTAATTGATGTGGTACATAAAATACTGTACCGTAAAATACTGTACTGTGAAGACTGTGAAGGGAGCCAAGGAATAAAAATATCCCTGCAGATTTATGATATATGAATGGGAGAAAAATCTTTGACCTCTTAATGTAGGTTAATTTCCTTCGGCGAAAGAAAAAGGGGGATCAAATTGACCGAACCCTCATTATTTTAGTTAGCTTTAAGTCTGACGGGAATAATATTCTACGACTAGCAATTCATTTATTTTCAAACCGACCCAGTTACTATCTATTATTTGATTGACTAATCCTTTAAATTGGAATGGGTGAAGAGTCAAATGTTTCGGCAATTCCTCGTGGGAGGATGAATCAAGAAAATTTTGAATCAGAGCTTTGGATTTTTGCCCCTCCCTCGCCGTAATAATATCCCGGGGTTTGCAGCGATAACTTGGTATATCTACTATACGACCATTAACTAAAATATGTCTATG